AACAAGATGGCTGAGGTGTAGGCGATAAACTGTAAATTTATTAACAAGTTAAGACTTTCTTGTTGGTTCTATAGTTAAAATATAGCGTTAGATTGCAAATCTAAAGATGTGAATTGATCACTGGAACTTAGGACTTAAAAGATTATAACTTTTTTTTAAAGCTTTGAAGGCTTTTAGTTTAAATAACTTAAAGTCCTTAGATAAATAAGAAGGGGATTGGGAGAATAAGACCAATAAAATTAAAGAAGGTAATTAAAGGCAAAAAAAGATTTGATGAAAAAGGGTTAACTAACTTAATATTAATGAAAAGTGTGGGGTTAGATATTAGTAGAAAAGGGATTATAATACGTAAATAATAATATAAAGTAATAAGCGCTGAAAAGAGGAGTAATGTTAAAATAATAAATATTTTTTCGGATAGTAAAGATTGGATTATTATTCATTTGGGAATAAATCCTGTAAATGGTGGTAGACCTCCTAAGGATAGAAGCCTTAAGGGCAGAGAAAGGGAGAAAAAACTCTTTGTGTTATTAAAAATTAATAAGTCAGAGATTGAAAAAGCGTTTGCAGAATTAAATAAAATAATGACAGATAATGAAATAATAATATAAAATATATAATATATTATTCATATTATATCATTAATAGAAATCGCAATTAATATTCAAGACATATGATTAATAGATGAAAATGCTAAAATTTTACGTAATTTTATAAGATTGAGGCCTCCGAGAGCTCCAATAATGGCTGATAAAGAAGCCGATAAAAGAATAATTTTAATTAATATAGGATTAATAACCAAATAAGAAATTAAAAATATTGGAGCTAGTTTTTGAATACTTAAAAGGATAAATGCTTGAAATCATGATAATCCTTCTATAACTTGAGGAAATCAGTAATGAAAAGGGGCAGCTCCTAACTTCAAAAGTAGAGCTAAAAGACCGAGAGGTAAAAAATAGGTAGGAGAGGAAATGAATAATGATCTAGATAAAATAATAATAGTTGAACCTAAAGCTTGAATAAGAAAATATTTTAAAGCTGCTTCGGAAGAGTATGGGTTTATTTTAGTTGTAATTAGGGGAATAAAAGATAAAAGATTAAGTTCTAGTCCGATTCAAGCTCCAAACCAAGATGAAGAGGAGATTGATAAGATAGATCCGGCAAGGAGAGGTATAAGGAAAAAGAAAGATGTAAGAGAAAGTGTCATTAAAAAGAGAGAGGTTAAACTCTCATTTACGGGGTATGAGCCCATTAGCTTAATTAGCTTATCTTTTAAAAGTATTCGTTGGTGTAAAGTGCACAAAAAGTTTTGATCTTTTAGGGAATGGTGTGATTCCATTACGTGTAATACAGGTATAAGCAATACATGATTAGCTCTATCAAAGCTATCCTTTTAAATCAGGCACTGTATTTAATATGTCAACAAAAGAAAATTATAATGATACGAAAAAAAATATGATAAAAATAAAAAAAGAATTATTATAAGATGAATATTGTATTTAATAAATGTTGAAGATCTTAAAGGGGTATGTAAATATGTATTATATATATATATATATATATACATTTAACTATTATTATAATTATAGTGAGCTAAAGAATTATACTTATATAATTAGTTTATATGAAGTTTAAAACGAATATAATTTATTTCCCTTTTATATTAGAAGTAATTCCAGCGGGCCTGAATTAATTTGCTTCCCTAAAGGAAGTTGGCAAATTAATTCCTGGAATTACTTCTAACACTTATTTTTCTTATTGTAGATGAAAATATTGAAGCTAAAAATGAAAGAGGGGAAAATTATAAATATTTAATTTAATATATTTTGTTTAGGAAGATATTTTTAGTTCTACCATTGATTTTTTTATTATATAAGTGCTTGATTTTTTATATAGAGATTATTATTATAGTAATTTTTTGATAATATGGTTCTTTTATATAAAGCGGGGGCTGAAATAATTTGTGTCTTTTGACTATAATGGTATTAATAACTTATTTGTATATATACATATATATTTATTATAATATATATGCATGTACGTATATATATATATATTTATATAAATATTATATTTTGTTATTGTGTTTCTTAAAATAGTTTGTTGGAAAAGATTGAGTTAAGTACTTTTTATATAATTTATTGTTTTGGTAAAAGTTTGATTCTTTCTTTAGTTTCCACGGTTATTGTTGCAATTGTATGAAAATATTGGTGTGTATATTTTTGGTTTTAGACATATAATAATTTGAGTAGATTTATAATCTGTGATAATTAAATTCTCAGCATATAATATTAAATAATGTACTAAAGTATGATTTAGTAATAAGTTAAGATCTGGTGAAAGATTGTGCCAGCAGTCGCGGTTAGACTTTAAGGTCAAGTGGAAATTCGGTGACAGTTTATAGTTAAATGAAAGCTAATAAGTGTTGTTTGTTAAAATAAAAGGTGAAATTTAATTGTTTTTTGTATACTAATGATGTTTGCTTAAATTGAAGCTAATAATTTTTAGATTTAAACTAGGATTAGATACCCTACTATACTAAAAAGTAAATGTTGAATAACTGATTATTAATAGTTATATTCTTTAAATTTGAAGAATTTGGCGGTAGTTTAGTCTTGTCAGAGGAACCTGTTTTTTAAACGATAAACCACGTAAAATCTTACTTGTCGTAGTTTTCAGTTTGTATACCATCATTAACAGATAATTTTTAAAGAAATAATTATTGTTAGTAATAAATTAGTAAAATTAGATCAAGGTGCAGCTTATAGATAAGTTAAAATGGGTTACAATAAGTTTTATTTATTTATGGATAAAAAAATGAATATTTTTTTTTAAGGAGGATTTGATTGTAATTGAAGTTTAATATGCTCAAATGATATTAGCTCTAAATTATGTACATATTGCCCGTCGCTTTCATTTATAGATGAAATAAGTCGTAACATAGTAGGTTTATTGGAAAATGAACCTAGTTTGAAGCAGTTAGTAATATAAACATTATTAATGTAAGTTTGATAAAATAATTGTTGGTAATAGTTTTTGGTATATAGTTAAATTATAACATATCATTTACAATGATTAATTATTCGTTCGAGTCGATTTATACTAATTTTTAAAGTTTGTTAAAGTGTTTGAGGTTGTTTGTTTATGAAAAATAATTTTATGAAAATTTAGTATTGATAATTGAATTTTTATATTAACTATAGATAATAAGTACCGAAAGGGAAATAATAAATTGGGATATAAATTTATATAGCAGATTTAAAAATTTGTACCTTGTGTATTAGGGAGAGTTTAAATAAAGTATGTATTATGTGTTTCTCGAAATAAAAATAGCTAATTTTATAAAAGGTTTATGTTATATAATGATCTTAAATGTAAAATTAAAGATGAAATGTTATACGAGTTTTATAATATCTAGTTTTCTAGTAAATAAATATAATTTAGCTTTTGAAGATATAAATGTTTAAAAAAGTAAAAGCAGGAGGGATAAGCTTCTTGTTTTAAATAGTAATAAAAGTTATATAAGTTATTAATCTCTTATTTAAGCTTAAAAGTAGCTATAATTGGAAAGTGTTTTAACTGAAGAGTATTTTATAATTATTTATCTGTAACTTTAATTGATATTGGAATATTTTTATAAATTGATCATAATTAGAAATAATGAGTCTATTAGTATAATGTATTTATGTTTATTAGGTGAAATAAAATAAAAATGAATTTATAATAAGGTAATGATATAATAAAGGAACTCGGCAAATGTTTCTTTTGCCTGTTTATCAAAAACATGTCTATTTGAAGATATAAATAGTCTGGCCTGCTCACTGATATAAATTATATTGAAGAGCCGCGGTATTTTGACTGTGCAAAGGTAGCATAATAATTAGTTTTTTAATTGAAAGCTTGTATGAATGGTTGGACAAAAAGGATGCTGTCTACTAATATAAAAGTAAAAGTTGACTTTTAAGTGAAAAGGCTTAAATTGTTCAGAGGGACGATAAGACCCTATAAAGCTTTATATGTTGTTTAAATTTGATTGAATTTAGTATATAAAATTTTGGTTTAAGTAAAGTATTTTGCTGGGGCGGCATAGGTATAATTTTAATTAACTGTTTAATAAAAATACAGTAATAGTTGGTTTATTGTTAATAGATCCTTTTTTAAGATTTGAGAACAAGTTACTTTAGGGATAACAGCGTTATTTTTTTTGAGAGTTCTTATCGAAAAAAAAGTTTGCGACCTCGATGTTGAATTAAATTGTCTATATAGTGCAGCAGCTATATAAGAAGGTCTGTTCGACCTTTAAATGTTTACATGATTTGAGTTCAGACCGGCGTGAGCCAGGTCGGTTTCTATCTTCTGAAAAATAATAATCATTTTAGTACGAAAGGATTTAGTGATTAAAAAAGTTTTGTTGAATGAAATGGCTATTTTGGCAGATAATATGCGTTAGATTTAGGATTTAATTAAATAGAAATAATTTCTATAAATAGTAAAGCAATGGGTTGAAGCTAATTGTTTTGTGATGTTAGTTGAATTAATTAATTATGTAGTTTTAATTGTTTGTGTTTTAATTGGAGTTGCTTTTGTAACATTGTTAGAGCGAAAAATTCTTGGTTATATTCAAATTCGTAAAGGTCCAAATAAAGTAGGTTATATAGGGATTCTTCAGCCTTTTTCGGATGCTTTAAAATTGTTTAGAAAGGAGCAAACTATGCCAATTATTTCTAATTTTATGGCTTATTATCTTTCTCCTGTTTTTAGTTTATTTCTTTCTTTATTGGTCTGAGTTGTTATGCCTTATGAAATTGGATTGGTTAGGTTTAATTTAAGTGTTTTGTTTTTTTTTTGTTGTTTAAGTTTAGGGGTTTATAGAACAATAATTGCTGGGTGGTCTTCAAATTGTAAATATTCTCTTCTTGGGAGTCTTCGTGCGGTAGCTCAAACTATTTCTTATGAGGTTAGGTTAGCATTAATTTTATTGTCTTTTATTATTTTAGTAGGAGGGTTTAGGTTAGAATTATTTTTAAAATATCAGTCTTATGTATGGTTTTTAATAGTTTCGTTTCCTTTAGCTATGGTTTGGTTTGCTTCGTGTTTGGCGGAGACAAATCGGACTCCCTTTGATTTTTCTGAAGGAGAATCTGAATTAGTGTCGGGGTTTAATACTGAATATAGAAGAGGAGGGTTTGCATTGATTTTTATAGCTGAGTATGCTAGAATTCTTTTTATAAGAGTGTTATTTGTGATTATTTTTTTAGGTAGAGGACCTTGTAGAGTAAGGTTTTATTTTAAATCTGTTTTTGTTGCTTTTGTATTTGTTTGAGTTCGTGGTACTCTTCCTCGTCTTCGATATGATAAACTTATATATTTGGCATGAAAAAGATTTTTACCTGTGTCAATTAATTATTTAATATTTTTTGTTGGGTTGAAGTCTATATGTTTTGTTTCTTGTTTAGTTTATAATTAAAATAATATATTTACGATTATTAAGAAATTTTCTTTTTTGATATTTTCAAAATATCTGTTTTAATATAAACTAAATAATCATTTTAGTATTTTATCTCATCATATAAGTAGTAAGGGGTTTATAATAAAAAAGGAGAAATAAAAGACAGTTAAAAGTTGACCAGTGAGAATATAAGGATCTTCGACGGGCCGAGCACCGATTCAGGTTAATAAAGTTAAAATTGATACTATAGATCAAAATAAAAATTGATTTAAGGGATAAAAAGTTAGACTTCGAAATTGTGAAGTATGGGTAAAAGGAAGAATTATTAAAATTGCTACTGAGGCTACTAAAGCAATAACTCCTCCTAGTTTATTAGGAATAGAACGTAAAATTGCGTAAGCGAAAAGAAAATATCATTCTGGCTGAATGTGAGCAGGCGTTACTAGCGGGTTGGCTGGGATAAAATTGTCAGGGTCTCCTAGTAAATAAGGGTGTAAGAGAGATAAAAACAATAAAATTGATAATATAACAATAAATCCTACAATATCTTTAAATGTAAAGTAAGGGTGGAAAGGTACTTTGTCGGTTTGACTAGAAATACCTAGAGGGTTGTTTGCTCCTGATTGATGGAGAAAAAGAATGTGGACAAGTGTGGCTGCAGCAACAATAAATGGTAAGACGAAATGAAAAGTGAAAAATCGAGTTAGTGTAGCGTTATCTACTGAAAATCCACCTCAAATTCATTGAACTAAATCAGTTCCTAAATAGGGAATGGCGGAGAATAAGTTAGTAATAACTGTGGCTCCTCAAAAAGATATTTGACCTCAAGGAAGGACATAACCTAAGAATGCTGTTGCTATAACTATAAATAAAATAATTACACCAATTATTCATGCATGAAAAATTATATAAGATCCATAATATATACCTCGTCCAATATGGATGTAGAGGCAAATAAAAAAAAAGGAAGCTCCGTTGGCGTGTATTGTTCGTAAAAGTCATCCATAATTTACGTCACGACAAATATGAGCTACTCTGGAAAAAGCTAAATCAATATGAGCGGTGTAATGTATTGCTAAAAATAAACCTGTAACAATTTGGGTTACTAAACATAGTCCTAAAAGTGATCCAAAATTTCAAAATGTTGAGATATTTCTGGGAAGAGGTATATCTACTAGAGCGTTGTTGGCAATTTTAAATAAAGGATGGGATTTTCGAATTGGTATTGTCATATGTTGATAATCGTAAAGGTCCTTTAAAGATTCTGGTAATTTTAACGACCACAATTAAAGTTAATAGTAAATATAAGACAATAAATAGTGTAAAGTATATATTTCTGTAAATTCATCTTACAATAAAAGGGGTTGATGAGCTAGTAAAGTAAGAAGAGGGACTAATATCTGAAGAATGAGGAGTTAGCACGGGGTCAGTAAATAAGCATATTATAGTTAATAAGAAAAAGAGTGAAAAATAAAATCTGAAAGTTAATAATGAAAATGAAAATGTTTCGTTAGAGGCCAAAGAAGCTACGTAAATAAATAAGACTAACATGCCTCCTAGGAAAATAAGAAAAAGAATGTAAGAAAATCAGAATGAGTAAGTGGTTATACCTGAAGATAATGAAATTATTACTGTTTGAGTAAGTAATGTTAATCCTATAGATAATGGGTGAATAAGTCGGGTAAATAATAATGATAAAATTAAAATTCTAGGAATAATTAATAAAGTAATATCAGAGAATAGTTTATGAAAAAATATTAGTTTTGGGAATTAAAGATAAAAGAATTTTTTCTCTGAAGTTTTAAGAAAAATTTATTCATTATTGGTTTACAAGACCAAAGTTTTTATTTAAACTATTAAAACTAATGGTAAATTTTAGAATATTGTGAATTATAAGTTCATTTTTTATAGTGTTTTGTGGGTTATGAAGGTTTATTTGTTATCATAAACATTTATTGAATTCTTTATTAAGGTTGGAATTTATGATGTTAGGTGTATTTTGGCTTATAAGTATTCAAATAAGAATAGTGGGAAGTGAAGTTTATTTTACTTTATTTTTTTTAACTCTGGCAGCTTGTGAAGGGGCTTTAGGGTTATCTTTGTTGGTATTTATGGTTCGAAGACATGGAAATGATTGTTTTATAAGATTTAATTTATTGGAATGTTAAAGTTTATTTTGCCTTTATTGTTTTTGATTAAATTTAATAATAGATGAAATACAGTTCAGTTGGGAATTATATTTCTAAGGTTTTTAATGGGATTAAATTGTTATCATAATTTTTATATATGCGAGTTAGGATATATATTAGGCATAGATTATGTAAGGTATATTATGATTTATTTAAGGTTATGAATTGTGTCTTTAATGATTTTAGCGAGACAAAAAGTAAAAAATTTGAATAATTTTAAATCTAGGTTTGTAGTCGTAAGTTTGTTTTTGTTGTTAAGACTTGTAGTTACTTTTTCTTCTTTAGATTATTTGTTGTTTTATATTAGTTTTGAGGCATCATTAATTCCTACTTTAATTTTAATTTTAGGGTGAGGTTATCAACCTGAGCGAATTCAAGCAGGAGTATATATACTTTTTTATACACTAGCTTTTTCTTTACCTTTATTAGGTTCTTTACTTGTTTATTATAAGGAAGTGGGGAGGTTAATTATTAATTTAAGATCTCCTATAGGTTCTTGAGGATATATTGAAGTAATTTGGTATTTAGCTACAGTATGAGCTTTTTTGGTTAAACTTCCTATGTATATATTTCATTTATGATTACCTAAAGCTCATGTAGAAGCTCCTGTGGCTGGTTCAATAATTTTAGCTGGAGTTTTATTGAAGTTAGGAGGATATGGACTTATACGAGTTTTAATTTTATTTCAAGTTGTCAGTAAAGAATTTTGTTGATTTTGAGTAAGATTAGGTCTTGTTGGAGGGATTTATATTAGGTTTTTATGTCTTCGTCAAGTGGATATGAAGTCTTTGATTGCTTATTCTTCAGTAGCCCATATAAATTTAGTTTTGTGTGGACTTATAACTTTAAGGTGGTGAGGTTATAGAGGTGCTGTAATTGTAATGGTAGGTCATGGTTTGTGTTCGTCAGGATTATTTTGTTTAGCTAATATTATGTATGAGCGAGTGGAAAGCCGTAGGCTTTTTATTGGTAAGGGGTTATTATCTTTTATACCTAGAATAGGATTATGGTGATTTTTATTAAGAGTGAGAAATATAGCAAGTCCTCCTACATTAAATTTATTAGGAGAAATTAGTTTAATTGTAAGGGTTTTAAGGTGAAGAAAAGTTAGAATATTGGGATTAGGATTATTGTCTTTTTTTAGGGCTGCTTATACTTTATACATGTATAGATTAAGTCAGCATGGTTTGTTTTACAATAGTTTATATTCTTGTTGTTCAGGTAAAGTTCAGGAGTATATAGTATTGTTTCTTCATTGATTTCCGTTGAATGTGTTAATTTTAAATAGAAATTTGCTTATAATTTAAATCTTTAATGGAAAGAGAGTACTCTGTGTTTGAATAAAAATTAAAGAATGATTTGAAAAATGTCTATACATGAAGTTAGGATAATTATATTGTTTTTAAGATCTATTTTATGTGGAGTTGTAGGAGTTGTAAAACTTAAAAGAGGTGAAGCAGATATTTTAGAATGAGAGTTAATAAGATTAAATAGATCTGTAATTGTGTTTACGTTACTTATTGATTGAATTTCTTTGTTGTTTTTGTCTTTTGTGTTTATAATTTCTAGAAGAGTATTATATTATAGAGGAAGTTATATGTTTGGTGATAAAACATTTAATCGGTTTATATATTTAGTTTTAAGTTTTGTATTTTCTATAAGGATAATAGTTTTAAGTCCTAATCTTGTTAGAATTTTGTTAGGGTGAGATGGGCTAGGATTAGTGTCGTATGCTTTAGTTATTTATTATCAAAATGAAAAGTCAGCAAATGCTGGAATGTTAACAGTTCTCTCTAATCGCGTAGGTGATGTTGCAATCTTATTAGGTATCGGTCTTATAAGAAGTTTAGGTAGATGAAATTTTTTTATTTATAGTTTTTATTTAAATGATAATAGGTGGTTAGTTTTAAAAGTATTAATAGTATTAGCGGCAATAACAAAAAGTGCTCAAATTCCTTTTTCAGCTTGGTTGCCAGCTGCCATGGCAGCTCCAACTCCTGTTTCGGCTTTAGTACATTCTTCAACTTTAGTTACAGCAGGAGTATATTTAATAATTCGATTTAGGGCTGCATTAGAAGGTTCGAGGATTCAGAGCTTTTTATTAATTATTTCTTGTTTGACTATATTTATAGCAGGTTTGGGGGCTAATTTTGAGTATGATTTAAAAAAGATTATTGCGTTATCTACTTTAAGTCAATTAGGTGTAATATTAAGAATTTTGGCGTTAGGTTATATAAATTTGTCATATTTTCATTTACTAAGGCATGCTTTGTTTAAAGCTTTACTTTTTATATGTGCGGGGGTAGTTATTCATAGTGTAGGAGATTATCAAGATATTCGACATATAGGTAAATTAATTGATTATATACCTTTAACAGTATCTTTTATGACTGTTGCTAATTTAGCTTTGTGCGGGTTTCCTTTTTTGGCTGGATTTTATTCTAAAGATATAATTTTAGAGGTTGCTTTTATAAGAAATATTAATTTTATTGCTTTTATCCTTTATGTAATGGCTACAGGTTTAACAGTTATATATACTTTTCGATTAATTTATTATACTTTAAGAGGTGAATTTAATCTAAGGTCAGCGAGGTCTATTAATGACGAAGACAGGTTAATAACTAATTCTATAATTGTTTTAGGATTAGGAGGAATTTTAGGAGGAGCTGTATTATCTTGAGTTTTATTTCCTGAACCTTATATGATTTGTATAGACGGATTAATAAAAAGTGTTACTTTGTTGGTTAGAATGTTAGGAGGGTTTGTAGGATATATATTAAATATAATAAATGTCAATTATAAATTAATGATATTAGATAATTATAAAATTTCTTGTATGGCTGGATCAATATGATTTTTACCTTTATTGAGAACATTAAAAAATAGGGAAGTGATATTAAGTAGAGGATCTTATATTCATAAAATGAGAGATAAAGGTTGATATGAGTATTTTGGGGGTCAAGGGTTGAATTATTTTTTTTCTAAAATATTTAAAATTTTGAATAATTTACAGTTAAATAGTGTAAAGGTATTTATAAAAGTGTTCGTTATCAGGATGATTGTATTATTAATATTAATATATCTATATAATTTATATAAAGAATATTACATTGAAGCTGTAAAAGAGATAAATTTATCTGTAGATAACTTAAGTAGTTTAAAAAAAATATAAGTTTGTGGAGCTTGAGATGTATATTATACCTTAAGTAATATAAAGAATTAAGTAAAGTTTTTAGAAAAAGAATTTTCAGCTCTACAACGAAAATGTAGAATGTTTAATTTACACTATAAAAACTAGGAATATAAACGGAATTTAACCGCTTAAAAAAAAGTTAGAAGCTTCTTTTTTATCTTAATATTCCTTTCTTGATAGGAAAAAATTTCAATGGTATCATTAACAGTGATATGCCTCTATTTTGGCTTCTAACAATAATTAGAGGCTTAAAAGCCAAATTTTAGGTCGAAACTAAATGCAATAATTCGCTTTCTAATTTATAAAACTAGTTCAAAGAACTCTTTATGAATGCAACTCATACGTCATTAAATATTGACTATAGTCTTAATTAATTTGATCACTCTAGAGCGCCTTGAGTTCATTCATAGTATAAGCCTAAGAGTAAAATGATTAAAAACAAAATTCTTGTTAGTATCCAGGAAAAAAAATTAGTAATATTGAAAATAGAAGCGATAGGTAAAAGTAGAGTGATTTCTACGTCAAAAATTAAAAAAATTACAGCAATAAGAAAAAATCGTAGGGAAAAAGGTAATCGTGCTGATCCTTTGGGATCAAATCCACATTCGTAAGGAGAATTTTTTTCTCGATCTGTAATTGTTTTTTTGGATAAGATGGAAGCTAATGTCATAACTAAATAAGAAATTAAAAAAACAAAAATAGATAAAGTTAGTAAAGTTAAAATTATTTTCTTTAGGAAGCCTAAACTTTCTGATTGGAAGTCAGATACACTAAATTATATTAAGAAAATAACCTCCTCATCAGTAAATAAATACATATAAAAAGAGTCATACAACATCTACAAAATGTCAATATCATGCTGCTGCTTCAAATCCTACGTGATGATTAGATGAAAAATGACAAAAAAATAATCGGATGAAACAAACAAAAAGAAAAGATGTACCAATAATAACATGAAGACCATGAAAACCTGTTGCTACAAAGAAAGTAGATCCAAATACTGAGTCTGCAATAGAAAATGGTGCTTCAAAGTATTCAAATGCTTGAAGAAGAGTAAAATAAAATCCTAGGATGATAGTTAAACCTAAACTTTGGATAGCTTGGGTATGATTAGATTCTATAATTGCGTGATGGGCTCATGTAACTGAAGCTCCGGAGGATAAAAGAATGGTTGTATTAAGAAGAGGGATTTGGAAAGGATTAAATGGTTGAATTCCTAAAGGGGGTCAGTTTATACCAATTTCAACTGTAGGAGCAAGACTTCTGTGGAAGAAAGCTCAAAAGAAAGAAAAAAAAAATAAAACTTCAGATAAAATAAATAAAATTATTCCTCATCGAAGACCTTTCACAACTATAGAAGTGTGGAGTCCTTGGTATGTTCCTTCTCGAGTTACATCCCGTCATCATTGGATTATTGTTAGAAGTGTAGCTAATAGTCTAAGTAAAAGAAGGTTTATATTATATTGATGAAATCATTTAATTAGCCCTGTTGTTAATATTATAGCTCTAATTGAGCCTGTAAGTGGTCATGGACTTATGTCTACTAAATGGTAAGGGTGGTGACCGTGAGATGATGTCATTAGTTGATTTCTCTAGTATAAAGAGTTCTTAGAACAGCAAAAACATAAGATTGAATTACTGCAACAGCAGCTTCTAGAATCAAAAGGAGAATTTGGGAGAAAATTAAAATAGATAAAATAGAAAGAGAAAGGGAAGGACCGGTTCTTCCTAGTAATGTTAATAAAAGATGACCGGCAATCATGTTGGCGGCAAGTCGGACAGCAAGAGTTCCTGGACGAATAAAATTTCTAATTGTTTCAATTAAGACTATAAATGGCATAAGAACAAAAGGAGTTCCTTGAGGGACTAAATGAGCAAATATGTGTTGAGTGTGATTTAATCATCCAAAAGTTATTAGTGTAACTCATAATGGTAATGATAAAGATAAAGTTATAGCTAAATGACTTGATCTTGTAAACACATAAGGGAGAAGACCTAAAAAATTGTTAAACACAATAAGTCTAAATAAACCAATAAATAAAGTTGAAGTTCCTGTTAATGAAGAGGGTAAAAGAGCTTTAAATTCTTTATGAAGAGTTTGAATAATTTTTCTTCATATTAATGATCAGCGGGATGGTGAGGCTCAATAAAGGTAAGGAATAAATAAAAGGCCTAGGAAAGTAGATATTCAGTTAGTTGAGAGAGAAAAGATTCTTGATGAAGGTTCAAAAATAGAAAATAAGTTAGCTATAATTTTCAAAGTTTTTGGGAAGATAAAATTTGTGGTTTATCAAATGAGGTAGTATTAAAAGGTTTAATATAAAAGTTTAAAATAATAAAAAATATTAGGTTTAGCAAAAAAAAAAAGTAAAGAATGAGTCACATAAGAGGAGCTATCTGAGGCATTAAGAAATATCTAGAAGATTATTTTAACTCGACAAGTTAATGTTATAAATTAACTAATTTCTTTCACCAGAAGTAGGCGCAATTACTATATTAGGTTTAAAAGACCTATACTTACTTTCAGTCATCGGGTGAATCAGATGAAGAGGAAATTCAATTTAAAAATGAGTTTGTGGATACTCTTTCAATTACAATAGGTATAAATCTATGATTGGCTCCACAAATTTCTGAGCATTGACCGAAAAATAAGCCGGGTCGATTAATTAAAAATCTTGCTTGATTTAATCGGCCTGGAATAGCATCGGCTTTAACTCCAAGTGCAGGGACAGTTCATGAGTGAATAACGTCTGCGGCGGAAATAATAATTCGAATTTGTGTATTTATGGGTAGGACGGTCCGATTATCTACATCTAGAAGTCGAAATCCAGATCTATCTAAATCTTTAGTAGGAGTTATGTATGAATCAAATTCAATGTTTATAAAATCTGAATATTCATAACTTCAATATCATTGGTGACCGATTGTTTTTAAAGTTATTGCAGGATTGTTAACTTCATCAATTAAATAAAGTAGACGTAATGATGGAAGAGCAATAAATACTAAGATGATAGCAGGAATTGAAGTTCAAATAATTTCGATTGTTTGATGTTCTAATATGAATCGATTGATAAATGAGTTTAAAAGAACGGTTGATAGTATATAACCTACAAAGGTAATAATAAGAATAATAATGAATATAATGTGGTCATGAAAAAAGATTAATTGTTCTATTAAAGGAGATGCACCATCTTGTAATCCTAAGTATGCTCATGTTGCCATTAAAAGTTCTAAAAGAAGATTAATCTTCCTGGTAGGAGCTTAAATCCTATACATCTATCTGTCATTTTAGAAGTTAGTGATGAGAGGAATTTCTATATAAGAATGATCAGCAGGGGGATATATATGGTTTCATTCAATAGATGATGGTATAAATGGAGAAAATATAACTGGGCGATTAGATGTTAAAGCTTCTCATACAATAATTATAAATCCAAGGGCGGCAGTAAAAGAAATTATTGAACCTATAGAGGAAATAATATTTCATGTTGTAAATGCATCAGGGTAATCAGAGTAACGTCGAGGTATTCCATTGAGTCCTAAAAAGTGTTGAGGAAAGAAAGTTGTATTAACACCGATAAATATAACTAAAAAGTGGATTTTTAGTCATTTGGGGTTAAGGGATAGGCCGGTAAATAGAGGAAATCAATGGGCAATACCTGCGAAAATGCCAAATACAGCACCTATGGATAAAACATAATGAAAATGAGCAACTACATAGTAGGTATCGTGAAGAATAATATCAATTGATGAATTAGCAAGAACTACTCCTGTAAGGCCACCAACTGTAAATAAAAAGATAAATCCTAGAGCTCATATTATTGAAGGTCTATAATTAATTTGAGTACCGTGAAGAGTACTAAGTCATCTAAAAATTTTAATGCCGGTAGGGACGGCAATAATTATTGTTGCAGAGGTAAAATATGCTCGGGTGTCAACGTCTATTCCAACAGTAAACATATGATGAGCTCATACAACAAATCCTAATACACCGATGGCTAATATAGCGTAAATTATTCCTAAGGTGCCAAAAGATTCTTTTTTTCCAGATTCTTGTCTAACAATATGAGAAATTATACCGAAAGCTGGGAGAATAAGGATATAAACTTCAGGATGACCAAAAAACCAAAAAAGGTGTTGATATAAAACAGGATCACCTCCTCCAGCCGGGTCAAAAAATGAAGTGTTTAGATTACGGTCAGTGAGGAGTATGGTGATTGCGCCTGCTAATACAGGTAAAGAAAGAAGTAATAAAATAGCAGTAATAAATACAGCTCATACAAATAATGGTATTTGGTCTATGGATATACCATATGATCGTATATTAATTACAGTTGTTATAAAATTTACTGCTCCTAAAATTGAAGAAACACCTGCTAAATGAAGAGAGAAAATTCCCATATCAACTGAAGCTCCTGCATGGGCAATTGCGGCGGCCAGGGGAGGGTAAACTGTTCATCCAGTTCCAACTCCTCTTTCAACTATACCTCTTATTAAGAGTAAAGTTAAAGAAGGAGGAAGAAGTCAAAACCTTATGTTGTTTATTCGAGGGAATGCTATATCAGGGGCTCCTAGTATAAGGGGGACAAGTCAGTTACCAAATCCTCCAATTATAATGGGTATAACTATAAAAAAAATTATTACAAAAGCATGAGCTGTAACTACTACATTATAAATTTGGTCATTTCCAATAAGAGTTCCAGGTTGACCGAGTTCAGCTCGAATAATTAATCTTAATGAGGTTCCTACTATTCCAGCTCAAGCTCCAAAAATAAAATATAATGTACCAATATCTTTATGATTTGTAGAAAAGAATCATCGTTGCAT